TCAAAATTTTCGTAGAAATGACAAAATGGATCCTTTGCTCTGATCTTTCAAACCACTTTATTCCTTTGTTTCTTATGATGTTTTTGAACAACGGAATGGAATCTATTTCTATTGATTGATTTATAGGCTCTGTCGTTCCTCCATAATATAATATTAACTCTTACGAGAAGCAACAAGAAGGAATCAATCGATTTTATGGATAATTATATGGATTTAAACGGATGAGACATCCTGCAAATCATTTCCATACTAAACTAATAGAACCTTACTCTATAAAAAAAAAGATAAAATAAAAAAGGTGATGAAATAAAAAGGATTGGGGTATGCGTAAAAATAAAATCTAATCCGCTTCTCAATAAAAAGAGTTAAAGTCATTTTTTTGTTTGAAGAATTTTTCTTTTTCTTTTATAAATAAGTTCTATTCTACGTTGAAGTTAATTGAATAATAGAAAAAGTTCCGTTTGCTCGATGAATTACCCCCCCTAACCCTTTTTGTTTGTCTACTACTTCTTATGAATCTAAACAAAGGAATTCCGATAGACCCGGAAACGAAGAAATAGTAATCTTTGGCGAACAAGAGAAAAATCATTATTATTTCGATACAAGACGACACAAGAAAGGGTACAAAGTCCTTTTTCTTGTGTCGAATAGAAGATTAGTAAGACTTATAATCCAGTACCGTTCCTTTCATTTATCCCGTCCTTGCCCTGTCTCCTCTTCCTTTGTTTTTGTATGCCTATTGTATAGGGCCAGGAATGGGATACAAGTAAAGAATTCCATACATCCCGAAAAAATAGTATAAACAAAGCAAGCAAAGGGATTTACAGAATCATATATATTTAATTGTATTGATCGACAAGAATTCCGCGTTTTTTACCGACTTGATGGTAAGGAATCTCTGGATCTAGAAATTCATTTCGTATAATTGAACCTTTTCAAACTGTTTCTTTTTAAGAACCAAAAAAATTTGTGCCAAAATAACGGATGCCAAGAAGAACAAAAGGCCTTGGGCGCGTAATGGATCTTGAAGCACTATTTCGGCATCTCCCTGACCAAATCCCCCTACATTAGGATTGCTTGTTAATGGTTGATCAAGCTTGATGGATTCACCCTCTGAAACAAGAAGTTCTGGTCCTGGAGGTATAATATCAACCACTTGGTGTCCATCCGATGCATCAACGATGATTATTTCATATCCTCCTTTTTCTTTGCGTACTATTCTGCTTACTATACCCGCGGATGTAGCATTATAGACTGTATTGTTACTCTTGCTCCCATCAGGATAAATCTGACCCCTTCCCCTATTCCCACCTACATATATGGGATATTTTAAGAAGTGAACGTCTTTCTTCGTAGCAGGGTCGGGGGAAAGAATGGGAAAGACGATTTCACTATATTTCTGACCTGGAACAGGACCTATTACAAGAATATTTCTTTTATTGGGACGATAACTTTGAAAAGACAGATTTCCTATCTTTTCTTTCACCTCGGGGGAAATACGATCGGGGGGGGCTAATTCGAATCCCTCGGGTAAAATAAGAACAGCCCCTACATTCAAAGCCCCTTTTTTACCATTAGCAAGAACTTGTTTCAGTTGCATATCATAAGGAATTCGAACAACTGCTTCAAATACAGTATCAGGAAGTACAGCTTGCGGAACTTCAATATCCACAGGCTTATTAGCTAAATGGCAATTGGCGCATACAATTCGCCCAGTTGCTTCTCGTGGATTTTCATAACCTTTCTGCGCAAAAATGGGATACGCATTTGAAATAGATGTTCGAGTTATTACATATATCATGATCGATACAGAAATAGATCGAGCGATCTGTTCCTTTACCCAAGAAAAAGAAAAAGTATTTCTATTTTGCATGATCCAATCATTCATCCAGGAATTTCTACAATAAATTAGATAGGTAGCTAGTATAGTTCCCTATCCACGAGTCTGCCATTGTACTGAAATAATTCTATTGAAATGGGACAAATACCTTGAAGAGGTAGAAGTATAAAGAAAGAATAAGTCAAATGTAAAATGCTTTCTTTATGCGCGAAGAAAAATTTTGATTGATATCAGGAGATCAAATAAGTTCTTCATTCATTCATTGAATGATAAATGACTACAAGCGAAGGAGATACGCGATTTAAAAAACGGAAGATCCAATATTTCACAATTGTATCTAGAATAACTGGAAAAGTGGAAACAAGACCAGATATAATTTGGTCGTTATGAGCCAATCCAAAATCATTGTAGATCGAACCAATCATTAGTTCCCAACCATGGGTCGAGTGAAATCCAATCCATAAATCAGTAACTAAAAGAATCGAAAAAGCTTTTATTGTGTCATTTAAGTTATAGAAGAATTCCTGAACCCAAGAATTAAGAATGACAAGTTCTTCATTACCCAGAATAAAATAACCGCTTAAAATAGCGAAACATATTATATTTGTCGAAAAATGCAAAATGATATGGAGATGATATTCATTGTGTGTTTTGACCAATTGTATCGTTTCCTTGTGTATTCCTATACGAAGCTTTTGTATATTTTGTATATGTGTCTCTGGGTATTCTTTTATCATTTCATCCAACAAGAATAGTTCTTCTAATTCTAGGAATTTTTCTATAACATTTTTCTCTTGAATATCATTCAAAAAAGTTTCGGATTGCCTAGTATTCCACCAATTAATAATCCAAGGTTCGAGACTTTTTTGAAATGAGAGAGAGACCCACCAGGGCAAAAATACTATAGATGCAAAATATGGGAGGGAAATCAATGCTTTCTTTTTTTTCATTTTTTTTATCTGTGAATTGTTAATGAACTGCTTCATTTGTCAACTCTATCTGATCTGATGTTTCTCTAAAGCACAAGTTCTATAACAAGGTATGGAACCTATGGATCTATTCCCATTTTTGTATAATCATTGACTCCTTAGATCCAGAAGGAATTAAGGAATATAGAAATAAAATTAAGGGTCCTTTTTCGGATGAAAAAAAAATTAGAAATAAATAGATAGAGAAATATGTATATAATATATAAAAAGTAAATAAATTAAGTAATAAATTAAGTAAATAGGATTTCCGGGTATCTCAATTAATTATTTCGAAATGTTGCACCGTCTAACCACAGCACAGGAATATGGTATCAGTTCAAAATCTGAGGCTTAACCTAAAAGTATGAATTCTGTATTACGAAATACATATTCGGATATTTGATGAATTCATACTTAATTAGACTTATTAGACTTTTTACTAGTATAAAAGAATTGAGTTGGGCCCTATACGCATACAAATACGGATACAAAAGGGTTTTGGTATAGAAAAAATGTATTATTATAGTTTATTATATTTATTATAGTTGGAATAGTTGTAGTTGTTCCATATACGTTCCCCAACTTTTGTTTTATTCTAGCGGGTTGTTGCGTCAACGGAACGAGGAAATGGAATCTAACATGTTTTTCTCGAATGAACAGTCTGAGGAAACTTCAATTGTATTAAAAAAAAAAAGGAAATTAGCAAGCTCCTTCTATTATGTGGAGAAAACATTCATTCTTCGTTCGGTTCATTTCAAAATACTTCAATTGGTACGCGCAAGAAATAGGCCAATTCAGCAGCTTTTTGCTCAATTTCTCGCGGAGTCAAATTCTCATCAGTACGAGTCAAGGGAATGTTTCCTTGGCCTCTGATTTCCATATAAAGAATACGACGAGGAAAAAGACCCTCTTGAACCTCCATTCTGATTGATTGGATATCTTTCATAAAGAAGCGAAGAAAGATGCGACGATTTATTCCAGGGAATCCCCAACGAAAAATACACATTATTCCTTCTTTTCTATCGAATCGGTCATAACCACTACCTACATTCCATGAAATTGTGCACCACAAATATGAACTAATGAATAGACCCGCGATCCCATAGAAAGACATCACGATTCCTTGTGGAAAAAAAATGATTTGCTGAGATGGAAATCCAGGTATCAGATTCCTACCAAGATAACTAGAAGTTCCAACCACTAAGAATCCTAGTGAACCTAAAAAAAGGATACAGGCCCAGCAAAAATTACTTGCTTTTCGAGACCCTGTTATAAGTTCTATCCATATATGTTCTGATCGCCAGTTCATACTATACTAGACCCAGTTGCATTCGATTGGAATTGAGAAAAAATTTGACTTTACTTTTCATGATGCCGAAGTAACTTTCATCAACTAGCACTAGTCTGATATGAACCATTAGGAATAATTGGTTAGATACATATACTTTCTATTATAAAAATATTCGCCGATCGTTTTTAACCAGATATACCCGCATATCATATACATACATTTATGCGGATATCATGTATCCGCATGCATAACAGTTCTTTCGTTTGTGTTCGGAAAAAGCCACATATTGTCCCATATTACACTAAACAAATATCTGTATTATGATTCAGTGTTGAAATAAATTGATGAAATTTGGTCCCATCGGATCTAGACAATCTTATTTTTTTGGACATGAAGAAATAAAGAAGCCATTGCAATCGCAGGAAATACTAGGCCCACTAAAGGGACAAAAATGGAGGGTAAGTTAAGATCTGTCATAGAATGGGTACCTCGATTTAATATTTGTACCTATTATAAAGGTATCTTATGATAAGTATCTCTATTATATAGAAACTATTCTAAATAATATTAATAGTTAAGTAGTTAATAAGTGCAAGGAATGAGAACTAAATGAAGTGTACCTATTCATCTTTTTAGACGAATATATATGATAATCCGCTTTAAGTTTAAGAAATTTTATTATTCCCTCATCCTTTTCTTTTATTAAAATTAACAAGTTTTTTATAAGTTCGCGACTCTAACTAAACTAATTCAATCCAACAAACAAAGATTCCTAGTAAAAAATGGGAGTTCTTGGTAGACATAGAAATAACTTCTATTCTATATTTTCATTTTATTTCGATATTTTTTTTTTTTTGCGTTTTTATTCAAAGGAAAGAAACCGTGCAGCTGAAATAACTCA